GAACGGAGGAATAAAGACAATTTTCTATTCAAATTGGAATTTATAACAGATAAAAAAATGGAGAAATGCCACTTACACTTATGGAATTTTGCATATTTACAGAGAATATAAAAAAAGTGATTCAATTTATACCATTATTATGATAATGATATTCCATATTCCAATCCCATTAGATAACATTCAAATAAATGAATTGAAAATTCGATCTGTTCGATGAGATAAAGAAAGAATCATCAAAAATATAGAGTTGATATCATATCTTTTTATTACTTAACTTATGGATCGATTCTATTCTTCAATAAAAGATTCGCAGCAAAGAGATATTTCATCTAGCAGTAAATGTATATTTTTGAATCCAATAAAAAAAATAGGATCAAACAAAGTGCGTGACATAGTAATGAATAGGGCTTGTATTGATTAAACGTGCGTAGATAGCTATCTATTTCTATGTTTCTATAGATATGTTTCCTCCTTCATTTTTATTACAGGTGTATTCGGGCCAGCACATATCGCGTTATATCCAAATTGCTATTTTCTATTCAATTTTCTTGGAAGCACGGCAATTTCCTGAGAATTTCCTATAGGGATCATATAGAGGGAAGATACGCGATTAGCTATTTGGATAAGCATTTCTGTTCTGGGGTTTCCATCTACTTTTAGTTGCAATTAGAATGGAAATTGCATGGAAAGGTTTATTGAAAAGAATTAATACGGATTAGTTTAGTTATATATCAATAACTCCATTTTTATTTTTTTATTATATTTATATATAATATAATAAAATATAATATATATAATAAAATAAGGATTAGGAATCAAAAATTATCGATTCAAATACAAGAATCGTTCATCAATTGAAAGTTACATTTCATAGTTAATGGTTCCAATTTGTCCCGAATTCTGACTTTTGTGACTGAAAAATCACATTAAGTTTTTTTTTTTATTTTTCTATTGAAAAATAAAAAGAAAAGAGAGAGAAAGTTTTTGGATATTTATGTTTTGAGATACTATACATACAACCGAAGGAATGGACCCAATACAAAAAACGACGGGTTTCTTTCGGGCAAGGGATTAAAGAAAATGGGATTCAAAATGAAAAATCCAAGTACAATAGTTGAGTAATCCCACACCCCCTCCAAAGAAAGAGAGAATATTCTTATCTATTTCGTATGGTATTATTTTGGCGGCATGGCCGAGCGGTAAGGCGGGGGACTGCAAATCCTTTTTCCCCAGTTCAAATCTGGGTGTCGCCTAATCAACAAAAAATGCAAAATTTTTGATTTGATTTTGCTGATATAACTCGATGAGTTTTTCCCCAGCAGAAGCAAACGTAGGAAAAGGGCTTTGGATACTTGCTTGATTGTAAACATCTGGGAGTTCCGTTTTCTAAACAGAAAATGCTAGAAATGCTTGCCTTGCATGTAGTATTCCGGGTAGGATTACCGGAAAGATTCGAGTAGTGGAATGAAAAAAATCTCATATAAAGATTTCCTGATTCTGTTCCACCCCATAATGGGGTGTTTCATTACTGGGTCTTGAATTCAATTCGATAGCCTGATGGAAAATTGGTTTTTTTTTGATAGATAAAATGTACTACACCTAGAAAAAAAAATGTGCAAAAAGAAAGAATGAATTGAATTTATTTTCAATAAACCCAAGTCAAGAATGGAATAGTCGGTCCTCGGGTTCGTTCCCAGAGATAACCATTAGACGATAATGATTAGATGAAATGGGAAACAAAAGTATGGAATAGATAACGATCCATTCCTGACTCTAAATGGATTTTTAGGCCTTTTACCTAATTCAAATAGAAAATAAAAGACAAGAAAAGAAAGAATAAGATTTTTTTATTCCTACATCTTAAGATTCATAAGATTCCCCCGATATTTCCAAACGCGTGACTGCGTATTTTTCTTATGCTTACCCCTTTCCGATTCTACTAGAAAAATAGTATCCTATAAGAACTTGTTGGAAGCGGATTTATTGGAGCCTTTCATCAACGGCGTTAGGTCATAATCCCTTTTTGACTCTGCGCCAGTGATTCCACTATTATTAGTGAATAATAATGGTATATCCTTCATAGAGACAGGAGACATAATTTACATGGATATAGTAAGTCTTGCTTGGGCTGCTTTAATGGTAGTCTTTACATTTTCCCTTTCCCTCGTAGTATGGGGACGAAGTGGACTATAAAGATACTTTGACGTGAAGAATCAAACTGTATCGATTGTTTTATAGACATTAAAAAGCCTTTATTTTTTTTATATATATATGTATAGAGTCAAACTTCTTACATTACAATAAGAATAATCGGGAGTAAGTATGGTAGAAAGAATCTTTCTACCATACTATTCGATCTGATATAATAATACTATCCCGCAAATTCTAGTCCGCCCATTTCACTTAAGACGCGAGATTCAAATCAATCCTTTTGATTTCTTCGATTTCTTCAATAGGTGCTTAAAAAAAGCAATCAAGTTTGATTCAACTTAATCACTTTGACTCACGGTTTTTACATATATTATAAGTAAAAAGGCAGTAGGAACTAGAACGAAGAGTGCAGTAGCAATAAATGCGAGAATATTTACTTCCATAATCTTATTGTTTTTTTTAGGCAATAATTCGGGATTTCGTCCCATAGAGATGAGAAATTTTTCACCTGAGAATTCAATGGGATGAATTCCACCTCGATGATATTGAATCAGATCAATATCATGAATAAAAATATCTGAACTATCAAATCAATTCATCGTCGAAAATGGAATAGTATAACATAGGAAGATCTTTTATCCATACCAAATCAAAAATAGGATTCATGATCCAATTCAATCAACTCCCCTTATCTTCTTTTTTATTTTTTTTTTCTTTTTTTTTTTATTATTATTTCTCTTTCTTTCTTGTTTTTCTATAAATTAGACTCCATTCCTTGGAGAATCATCTGATGAAGTAGCATTTGAATGCTCTTACGTTTCATTTCCGTTGGTTACTAACCCAAACAAAAAATAGAAGCGAAATAAAAAAAGAAGGGGTTAACCACTTTTTTTTTAATGATCTAATTTGCGTGGAAAACAAATCAAACAAGTATCCTAAAAAAAGTCCTAGTATTATTACGGTATAAAAAAGATCGAATATTCCAGCAAAGTGCACTATGTATAGTCTGTCTTCGACAGTACTTCCCTTTATTTCAATTTTTTTTAATAAAAAAATTCATTCCGTTTCTCTCTAAGAGAGTTTGGATCCTTTTTTTCATTTTTTTGGCTTTTATTTGATTGATTTGATTCCGTCGGGACTGACGGGGCTCGAACCCGCAGCTTCCGCCTTGACAGGGCGGTGCTCTAACCAATTGAACTACAATCCCCATGAAATCGATCATAGAGTATACATATACTTATGATTGCGTTGAAACTAAACGATTTCGATTTTGAGATTCGGATCTCCGTGTTCTAAGGGCCACCGAGGCACGAGGGATATATTGATATATCGATACTTTCTCGAAAGCGACACAAATTACTAGTTCAGTACTCTCAAATGGAGTGAAAACCCTTTCAAAGTTTCAAAGATAAAAAAGGGTTTTTTCTTTGTTCGGTTATCAGTATAACTAATACTTATTTTGAATATTTTTTTTCAAATGAAAATCTTAATATGAAATTGAAATTAGAGTTGTTAGCAAAATACGAATTTTTGCTAACAAATAAATAGAACAGAGCAATTCAAGCGGTAAAGATATTTCCGAAATTTTTTTTATTCGTTACTAGCCGTCATTTCTGAAGAATAAAGAAAGGGTCTATATCATTTCATGGCGGATCAGCGAATTCTTGGGCCGAGCTGGATTTGAACCAGCGTAGACATATTGCCAACGAATTTACAGTCCGTCCCCATTAACCGCTCGGGCATCGACCCAGGAAGAATCCATTCTAGGCTTAGTTCGAATCCATGATCAACTTCCTTTCGTAGTACCCTACCCCCAGGGGAAGTCGAATCCCCGCTGCCTCCTTGAAAGAGAGATGTCCTGAACCACTAGACGATGGGGGCATACTTGCCCAACCGCCATCATACTATACGATGACTATAATATCATAAGTTTTTTTATATTGTCAATATAATGGAAGAGTCTGACTAGACTCGAAAGGTCTTTCCGTTTTTCAGATAATTTCATAAAATTTTTTGATTCATGATTTTTTTCCTAAATAATTCATTCTAATCGCCATCTATAAATAGGAAATCCGTTTTGGATTCTATACGAATAGAGTTTTTTCGTTTTAATTCAAATAGAGTGAAATATTCTCTATTTATTCATTATTCAATTCAATGAAAGATTAATTCACAAAAAAAGAAAATCAAGATAAATAAATACAAATCTAAATAAATAGAAGTAATACGAAGTAAGGATCCTTCTTTAGATGAGATAGAAATTTCTCTATTTCACAATAAGCCAGGAAATTCACAAACGATATGAAATTGGGAAGGCGTGGGATCAAGACAAGAAGTTCGAAAAATTTTTTCTTAAAGAATTTGGTTTGATTCGGGGGACAAGTTGCATCTATTTAGCATATGATTCGATCAAACATCTTGAATCTCTGTTAATTTTGGAGATCATATCAATCAAATTAATTATTGTTTTATATAGAAGTCAATTGTCGGTCTTGAAACAATTCATTCCATTTTTTCTATTTATCAACTCCTATATTCAACCTATACCCTAGAATAATATCTAAGTAAATCCAATTTTTCGTTCCGGAATGAACCAATATACATTCTGAGTCTACTGATGAATCTAATGCATATATTTCTTACATATATATACAACATATATATGTAAGAAATTAAGAAATTTAAATATATGTAAGAAATAATATATGTAGAGAAATTATTCAATATATCTCTATAGAATAGATATATCTTCTATGCATATTAGTAACTGATTCATGAATTGAGCCAAACGAGCCCCCTTAACTCAGTGGTAGAGTAACGCCATGGTAAGGCGTAAGTCATCGGTTCAA